ATCTCTCTTTCAAGGAGGCAGCGGGGATTCGACTTCCCCTGGGGGTAGGGTACTACTAAAGAAAGTTGATCATGGATTATTAATAAGCCTAGAATTCATTCTTCCTGGGTCGATGCCCGAGCGGTTAATGGGGACGGACTGTAAATTCGTTGGCAATATGTCTACGCTGGTTCAAATCCAGCTCGGCCCAAAAATTCGCCGTTCCATTTCCATGAGGATGATATAACAAATTGGGCTTCCAGAAATAACAAATAAAGAAAAAAAGTCAATTTTTTTTGAATCTGTCCATCAATTTTTCATCCGTTCTGATCTTTCTAACGATCTAGATTCATAATCCTTAATTAAGTATCAAGAAAGGAAAAAGCTTTCTCATTGAAAGATTGATTATCTATTTTGACAATAAAATAACTGCAGGTTACTAGAAATCTGTGCCACTCTTGCTATAGTCCATATCTATGTGGATATGATATCAGTATATCGTTCGTGTTTCTACGACGAATAGAATATTTTTATAAAACAATAAGATAAGAATCTGTATGCTACAGCCTCACTGGGATTGTAGTTCAATTGGTCAGAGCACCGCCCTGTCAAGGCGGAAGCTGCGGGTTCGAGCCCCGTCAGTCCCGAACTAGGATCCGATGAATTTATTATCAACTCATCTCGTTATTTTCCGCTAAAGGGGGGATAGGGAGAAAGATCTAATTTCAGGGGGGGGGGGGGTTGATTTATTTTGTTTTTAGTTTCGCATTTATCATCAGACAAAAAGGAGATTTCCATTTCTTCCCCTAGTACCGATTGATAAAGGGGAGACATATGTAGATTGGTACAATCGGTGGTATTAGACTATATTCAATATAGTCTTTTAAGAGATACTATACTTTCTTTTTCAATTGTTCTTGATCGATGAAATGGAAAAGTGTGCTCATATTTTTATCGGGGGCACATACCCAAATTGTATTCGTTTACAGAATGAACTTAACATAATTACCTCGACAGAGTACTTTTCAGGTTAAATCACACTTTTCTAACTACGTCTAACTACGACTTTGTTTGTCTATTTTCAATGAAAAATAGGAAACAATCTATTTCATTCTCATGGAAATAAACTGCACACTGAATTTTTGTGGAATATTAGATCTTTTTTTCTTTTTTTATACTTAACCACTTAAACCGTTCCTTTTTCCACCTCACCTCTACTCTTTGTATCTGTGTGTGACTCATGGAATACCGGTAATATGAGACCTCATCGGATAATTGTTTGTATGTATAAGTGTAAGTAGGGATAATTATATAAAGAAGACGGTAAGTTATAGAAAATAAAAAGTGTAAAAAAAAAAAGGATGCAAATTTCAATGGGATTCTTTATGGGCTCGGGAATCCCATTTTTTTTAGTATGGATAAAGAATCTTCTTATGTTATACTATTCAATTCTCGACGATGAATCGATTTGATCGATCAGATATTTTTATTCATAATATTGATCCGATTCCGCATCATCAGGATGCAATTTATCCCATTGAATTTACAGGGGTCAAATTTTTATCTCTATGGGATTAGATCCCGAGTTACTGTGAAGTAAAAAAAATGAGATTATGGAAGTCAATATTCTCGCATTCATTGCTACGGCACTGTTCATTTTAGTTCCTACTGCTTTTTTACTTATTATCTACGTAAAAACAGCCAGTCAAAATGATTAATTTGGCTGAAACTTGAATTATTATTTCTTATCAATGATTGAAGAAATGAAAGAAAGGGATTCAAATTCCAAGTCTTAAATGAAAAACGAAACGATCGGGCTGGAATCAGAAGTTTCTGAGATAGTATGGTAGAAAGAACTAGAATATAGTTCTTTCTACCATACTTGTATACTATTTATTATTATTATAAATAAACTATATTCTAGTTCTTTTTCTTTTCTTTGCTATACACATTTGTATTGTATGGTATGGATTTCGATCAATCCAAAAAAATGGAGGGTCACCTCTTCGAATTCCTAGTTTATTATAATTTTCTATATAGATACCGGGATCCATTGAAATAGAAGAATAGTATGGGGCATATACTATATAAACATAAACATAAAAGAAAATAAAGCGAAACCGAGGAAGTTTTTTGTATTCCCCTCCCCAAAAGTTATTGGTTGGTCGATTAACAGATGATCCGCGGAGTTCTATGGTAACTTCTTCGGATTTGGAAAAGGAGTAGAATAGTTATAGTATAGTAGACCCTGACAATTTAATTTGTCATGATTAAACATGACATGAGATGAGTCAAAAAAAGCATAAAAAACATTCAAAGAAAAAATAATAGGGATTGATTTTTTTCTCATTATAATATCCATACATAATTTGGGTAAGAGTTGTTTCATCAAAATAGAATATTTAGGAAGAAATTGGGTGGAAAAAAAAAATTTATCATGCGTAGATTTGAGTTTTGAAATACAACTACGGTAATCATTCATTCTTTGATCGAATGGTTATTATTCATTATTGTATTTTCTTATTCATTAATGTATTCCAGTAGAATTTTGAAACAGAGACATTTTTTTTTTTTTAGGCTTCGCAAAACGATCAATTAAACAATTGATGCAATTCGATTACTCAATCAATTATTCAATTAGTAACCTAGACTAGAGTCCACTCCTTCCCCATACTACAAGTGAAAGAGAAAATGTAAAGACTACCATTAAAGCAGCCCAAGCGAGACTTACTATATCCATGTGAATTATGCCCCCTATCTCTATGAAAGAATTATTCCATTATTGATCAATAATCATAATGGAATTAATGGTACAGAGTCAAAATAGGATTCTGACTTAAGGTTATTGATGAACCAATCCAATGAATCCACTTATTTGATTCAATCGATAAATCAAATAAATGGCTCGAACCAATCATTAAAAATGAGGGTTGCTTCATCCCTCTTGGTACCAGTTTGGACCACACCCAGAGCGGAACCCCAATTTTAGGAAAAATTGATAGCCTTTTCTTTTATATATATATATATTATATATAGAATTTACATATTTTTTCTTTTATATATATATATATATTATATATAGAATTTACATATTTTTTCTTTTATATATATATATATTATATATATAGAATTTACATATTCTAAACATATTCTAAAAATAATGTATCGAAATGCCCAGGTCTTTGCTTCTGCTTATGCGGAACAAGAATTCGTCGAGTTAGATCAGTAGGATAAGACCAAGTCTTTTTTTTTGTTGATCAGGCGACACCCGGATTTGAACTGGGGATAAAGGATTTGCAGTCCCCCGCCTTACCACTTGGCCATGCCGCCAAAAATAGATAAAAATATTCTCCATTTTATATTACTAATTCCTTTTTTATGGGGATTACTGAACCTTATTTTGTTTTTTTCTTTTTTAGGTTTAGATTATTCTACTCGATTGGTTGTATCTCAAAAGACACACTGCTTCTTCCCTTCTCCTTTATATTGAAAAGATCAAAAAAATGGATTTTTCCAGCCACAGACTTAAAATGCAATTCAGGGCAAATTGGAACCCTTAACTATTTACTACTATTTACTTTTTACTTTGAATTAGCAAAAGTAAACGTCAAATTGATATCTCAAATTGTGTTTCCTTAATGGCATAAGAAAATCGAATTGATTTACGACTAATCAGTATCACTAATAAGTATTAATTACTTCAAAAAAAAAAAATCCTGTTCAATTATAACAACATAATTGTATATATGTCAACCCCAGAACAGAATTTGTTACACAGCTATTGAGTCGGGTCTTTTTCTTATGCACATATCTCTATTCTATAGAGAATTATCAAGAGAATTATCATGCTTGAGTTTTTCATTAACTATATTGAATAGAAAAAGATTGAATAGAAAAAGGGAATTATGATATTGACCTATGTTGCTCTAAGTCAAACTACAAAAAAGGGTGCCATATGCAAATAGATAGCTAAGGCTAGCTATATCCGCATGTACTTAATAAACACTACTCCGATTATTCAATTCAATCGTATTCCATAAATTTAACTACCAAAAAAAAGAATCCGCAATTGATTTTTTGAACTTTTTTTTTGAACATTAAAGTGTGCTAAAAAAAAAGTAAATTCTATACTGATTATTCTATCTTTATCTCATTCATAAAGAGCGGATTTCATCCTGAATCTATTTTTTGTACCCAATCTGGTCGAAATATCATAATAATAAGGTACAAATTAGATCAATTTTGATATTCCATACAAGACTCCATACCATAAGTGTAAGATGTAAGATGCAAGTGGATAAATGTTTTTTTTTTCCAAGAATGTTTTATCAATTCATTTCCATTTGTACCTGTCGAACTTGCGTAGAAAATAAAATACTCCGTCTCGTTTCCATTCATACGTATGAAATACATATATGGAGTTGGCTAAAATTTCATGTGCTTCAGTAAACAGAATATACATTCCATCGTTGCTAGATCGGATCTGTATGGTTCGATGAAGAGTGATCCAATAATGGGATTTTTTCGATAAACAGGAAACTTAAGATGCTGCGGGATGGAATGTACACAATACCTGGATTTAATCAAATACAATTTGAGGGATTTTGTAGGTTCATTAATCAGGGCTTGACGGAAGAATTTCATAAGTTTCCAAAAATTGAAGATACAGACCAAGAAATTGAATTTAAATTATTTGTGGAAACATATCAATTGGTAGAACCCTTGATAAAAGAAAGAGATGCCGTGTATGAATCATTTACATATTCTTCTGAATTATATGTAACCGCAGGATTAATTTGGAAAACCGGTAGAGATATGCAAGAACAAACTGTTTTTATTGGAAACATGCCTATAATGAATTCCCTGGGAACCTCTATAGTAAATGGAATATACAGAGTTGTGATCAATCAAATATTGCAAAGTCCTGGTATTTACTACCGTTCAGAATTGGAACATAACGGAATTTCTGTCTATATCAGCACTATAATATCAGATTGGGGAGGAAGATCAGAATTAGAAATTGATAGAAAAGCAAGGATATGGGCCCGTGTGAGTAGGAAACAAAAAATCTCTATTCTAGTTCTATCATCAGCTATGGGTTCGAATCTAAGAGAAATTCTAGATAATGTTTGTTACCCTGAAATTTTCTTGTCTTTCCCGAATGATAAGGAGAAAAAAAAGATTGGGTCAAAAGAAAATGCTATTTTGGAGTTTTATCAACAATTTGCTTGTGTAGGCGGGGATCCCGTATTTTCTGAGTCTTTATGTAAGGAATTACAAAAGAGATTTTTTCAACAAAGATGTGAATTAGGAAGGATTGGTCGACGAAATATGAATCAGAGACTGAATCTTGATATACCTCAGAACAATACATTTTTGTTACCACGAGATTTATTGGCTGCTGCGGAGCATTTGATCGGAATGCAATTTGGAATGGGTACACTTGATGATATGAATCATTTGAAAAATAAACGTATTCGCTCTGTAGCAGATTTGTTACAGGATCAATTCGGATTGGCTCTTGTTCGTTTAGAAAATGCGGTTCGAGGAACTATATGTGGAGCAATCAGGCATAAATTGATACCGACTCCACAAAATTTGGTAACTTCTACTTCATTAACAGCCACTTATGAATCGTTTTTCGGACTACACCCTTTATCTCAAGTTTTGGATCGAACTAATCCATTGACACAAATCGTTCATGGACGAAAATTGAGTTATTTGGGTCCCGGAGGGTTGACAGGGCGAACTGCTAGTTTTCGGATACGAGATATCCATCCGAGTCACTATGGACGTATTTGCCCAATTGACACGTCCGAAGGAATCAATGTTGGACTTATTGGGTCCTTGGCTATTCATGTGAGGATTGACCATTGGGGATCTATAGAAAGCCCGCTTTATGAAATATCTGAGAGATCAAAAGAGGCACAGATGGTTTATTTATCACCAAATAGAGATGAATATTATATGGTAGCATCAGGAAATTCTTTGGCCTTGAATCCGAGTATTCAAGAAGAACAGGTTGTTCCAGCTCGCTACCGTCAAGAATTCCTTACTATTGCATGGGAACAGGTTCGTCTTAGAAGCATTTTTCCCTTCCAATATTTTTCTATTGGAGCTTCTCTCATTCCTTTTATCGAGCATAATGATGCGAATCGGGCTTTAATGAGTTCTAATATGCAACGTCAAGCAGTTCCGCTTTCCCGGTCCGAGAAGTGCATTGTTGGAACTGGACTGGAACGTCAAACGGCTCTAGATTCAGGCGTTTCCGCTGTAGCCGAACGCAAGGGAAGGATCATTTATACTGATACCCACAAGATCGTTTTCTCAAGTAATGGGGACACTGTAAGCATTCCATTAGTTATGTATCAGCGTTCTAACAAAAATACTTGTATGCATCAAAAACCTCAGGTTAGCCGGGGTAAATACGTTAAAAAGGGACAAATTTTAGCAGACGGTGCGGCTACAGTTGGGGGGGAACTTGCTTTAGGAAAAAACGTATTAGTAGCTTATATGCCATGGGAAGGTTACAATTTTGAAGATGCAGTACTAATTAGCGAACGTCTGGTGTATGAAAATAGTTATACTTCTTTTCACATCCGGAAATATGAAATTAAGACTCATGTGACAAGTCAAGGGCCTGAAAGAATCACTAAGGAAATACCGCATTTAGAGGCTCATTTACTCCGAAATTTAGACAGAAATGGAATTGTAATGCCGGGATCCTGGGTAGAAACAGGTGATATTTTAGTAGGTAAATTAACGCCTCAGACAGCAAACGAATCGTCATATGCCCCGGAGGATAGATTATTACGAGCTATACTTGGCATTCAAGTATCCACTGCAAAAGAAACTTCTCTAAAACTACCTATAGGTGGAACGGGTCGAGTTATTGATGTGGGATGGATCCAGAAAAAGAGGGGTTCTAGTTATAATCCAGAAACAATTCGTGTATATATTTCACAGAAACGCGAAATCAAAGTAGGTGATAAAGTAGCTGGAAGACATGGGAATAAAGGTATCATTTCAAAAATTTTGCCTAGACAAGATATGCCTTATTTGCAAGATGGAACACCTGTTGATATGGTCTTCAACCCATTAGGAGTACCCTCGCGAATGAATGTGGGACAGATATTTGAATGCTCGCTCGGATTGGCGGGGGATCTGCTAAAGAGACATTATAGAATAGTACCTTTTGATGAGAGATATGAGCAAGAGGCTTCGAGAAAACTAGTGTTTTCTGAATTATATGAAGCCAGTAAGAAAACAAAAAATCCATGGGTATTTGAACCCGAGTGCCCGGGAAAAAGCAGAATATTTGATGGAAGAACAGGAGATCCTTTTGAACAACCTGTTCTAATAGGAAAGTCCTATATCCTGAAATTAATTCATCAAGTTGATGATAAAATCCATGGACGTTCCAGCGGACATTACGCACTTGTTACACAACAGCCCCTTAGAGGAAGGGCCAAGCAAGGGGGACAACGAGTAGGAGAAATGGAAGTTTGGGCTCTAGAGGGA